CTTCCTCTATCGAAGCCAGTCCGCCCTCGGGATCTAGTTTGTTCCAGTTAATAAGCAGGATCCGTTAACTGTGCTCCTAGCTCAGAAGCTTGCCCTTCGCCCCATTCCACAAGCCTGGTATAAGGTCTGCCCTCTCATAGTAGCGTACCATAATATGCCGCTATTGTTCCTAAAGGCAAGAGCAAGAGTAGGGTCCCATCAAAATCGAATAGAAAGTCTTGTACGAGACTGGCCCGCTCCCCTCTGACTGAGCTCCGCAGTCGTGGATTCTTTCCGACTGGGCTAAGTTCTGACCTTTAGTGCGCTCGTAGCTCTTGAAGGTGGGTTGCTTTCCCTTCTATGCTAGGCAGCTAGTTATCCCGGTAGTTGTATCAGACGCCTCATACTTAAGCCGCTAGGTATTGAACTTTCCTCGTCTGAAAAGGTAGCTCTGGTAGAGTGCTTTTAGGGGCTTCCCAGCTTCTTCTTTGTGATTGCGTAAAGAGCGCCAAAAATACGGGGAGGATTCCACTTTTGAACCCCCTTTATGAGTGTCAAAGGTCTTTAAGCGAAAAAGATGGTCTTTCATAGCTCGATGTGTAAACGGGACTTTCTGGACTCCAATACCCGAGGTTTCATAATTCCAACTCGATCCTTCTTATTCCTGGATTTCAGTCTCTTCTTCGTGCTTTGGAGGGCAGTACGAGCACCTCTTAGCCTAATCCTAGCTTTCCCATAGATTTGCATCTTAGAAACCTGGCTCGAGAGACCTTTTCTCCACTTTAAGGACAGACAGAAAAGGGCAAGCTTTCCACTTCTTCATGAAAGACCACACGACCCAGCAGGCCTTTCAGCTCTATTACTATATTCAAAGCTAAACCCTTATCCGCAGGCGGAGATAGGAGAGACTCAGGCACTGAGCTCAATAGATGCAGAAGAAGGAGAAGCCAACGTCCTATTACTTTTTTTGGACTTGCTTTTCACCCTTGACGCTTCTGTGCGCATGTCAGGGGCAAGATTGGAGGTTACCATCCTACCAAACGTACGAGCCAGAGTCATCCGAAAGACCGGATTCGGGGGCAGGCGCCCGAGACCGATGAAGATTCTCGTCTTTATGGCTTGATCACTCTCACTTTGGTTGGGGCTTTTTTCCCTCTGATCCTCTCTATAGATCAATAATCCCTATTTGATGTTTTGTTCGCCACAAGGGCTGCTTCTCTTTCACCCGAGCGAGCTTTGAAAGATCGAATTATTCTCTAGAATTAGTGAGTCCGGGACCTGAAAGTGTTGATTGACTGTCTGGAACAACCAGTGATGTTTTGACGGGTCGAATGTCGAACAATCGGTGGGCGAATCAGACCTTGCGTGATTGGATAAGCACAGCTCAAGCTGATCGTTGACTTTCCTCCGGCTGAAGACGAACGAGTCTGAATTCAAAAAAGAGTGATCCCACAAGAGAGGTTATTGGCCTCCTCAACTGTAGGTTACTCAACCACAAACTCTATAGAGTAAATGCTCAGTCTTCCCGAAACCTCCGATTCCATATGATCTATATAATAGGTAAGGAGGGAGAAAGACGACTTCGGTTCAGCCAAGCCTCCCGTAGGGGCGTCAGCTCTTTATCTCATCTCGCATGTCACGAACTGGATTTTCACCAGCACCTATGGGTTTGTTCCCAGCGATCTGTCTTGTCTACAATCAGTGGTTCTGTTCTCATAATCCACAAATATTTGTTCGATGTCTTGCCCCTCGTCACTCCGCCAATCGTCAAAAGCATCTCCCCTATATTGAGATGCCATCCCAGACTGCTTTGCTAACTCCTCCGATGAGGCCCGGCGCATTCGTTTCCGCTCCCAGAACATCCTGAGACGACTTTTGCTTTTCTTATCCATTCGTGTTTTGTGATCCTGACTCTCTAAATGCTTGAATTGGCCAGTGTTTATACAATAAGCTCTTGCCTCTTTTCCCTACCCGGTGCATGCGCAACACAGGAGTAATGCTTGGCCTACAGTCTCGTTCTTTCGCACTTCTGCAATTCCATTTGTTGAGGAATGCCCTTTCCTTACTTAGTTGAGAAGTTCGTGTTAAGGTCTCCAAGAGAATCGAATGAATTTCCAGCTGACTTGCGCTTCTAACCGCTCAGTTCCTTTTTGTGGAGAATCTCTCTTCAAGAGGGGCTGCTTGATACGATTGGCTGAACTGTTGAACAATCCAAGCTATCGCTTGTAACCACTTGCTTTCAGAATTCACAGAATTGACAGAAATCCCCCCAGTTTGTTTAAAAGCTACAGGATCATAGACTCCTAGCGTTAGGGAGGCATGTTGGAGTGTTTGATCAGCCAGGTATGTAGGTTCTCATTAGTCAGAAGAAAGAGTATCTCGGGGACATGGGTTTGGTAAGGTGGTGAATCAAGAAATCTGAGTCGCAGAGAGAAGCCCCCTGTTCCTAGCCCTCGACTACTAACGTTTCGATCAGAAAGCCAAAAGTCACCCAAACCTCTGTGTACCAATTTTGGAGGCAGATTGAGAAAATGGTGAAAGGCATTTGGAAAAAAGAGAGCGATGAGGATGTGAGAAGTATGAATGAGACCCCGAACTTATGGTCCCGGTATCAAATAGAGGTAGAAGCACGTCGGGCTTACACCAAAAAAGGATTCTCGGTGTTTAAGGAGCTAGTAAAGGAGAGTACACTGAGTGTTGTTAATGAGGTGGAGAGAGGTGCCCTATACGAGGTAAGTCACAGTCTAGTCAACAATCATTCCTTTAGTTCCATTCGTTCGCTTTAAAGCACGAGCTGCCAGAAAGATATAGATTGGCGATTAGTACAAGATTGATATATTGATTTGACTATTTGATCAAATCAATTCTCTATTATAGTCGGGCTCTGAAGCGATATCGAACAGCACTTCACTTACTGGACCTGCGGCGCTTTTGAAGCGAGCGAATAGGCTATATAGGCAGGAATTGTTTGCGGACCAGTTAGAGTTAGAGTTGCTTTCCTTCAAGCCAAGCTTAATAGAAGAATAAGGGCCTTAACTTGTCCTTTACACAAAAAGTGAGTGATCAAGCACTCTTTATATATCAGTAAAGGGAAAGCCCAGTATTTAGATGATTTCATGGACATAAGAGAGGTTGACATTCGCTGTCCTTCCTTCAGTCATTTTGTATTCGCTAGTAATGGAGCGAGCAAGACTTAGAACGAAGTGGGTGAAAGCACCTGGGAAATCAAGTCATTCATCTCCAGACAAAGACTTTGATCGCAATGAGATAGGAATTATTGAATTATGCTATGCTGCCACACATGACTGATTGATCACATACATGAAATCAATCTCATTTCTTTAGGACTGGTCTGGCCACTTCAATATCTCTACGATAGGAAGTACCAATCCCAAGTAAGGAGTCCAGGTATGTAGGTTCCAGGAAGAGGAGACGAGGGAAGGAAAGAGGTACCGAGGTAGGCAGGTCGAGACCAAATGAGACTCCCGACCAGAAAAGCCCTACCCGGCGCACCCCTAGCCTCGCTTTTGACGAAAGGCCTCATCCCGCTTGGCTTGAATCGGTGCCGGTGCCTACGTTGATCCCGAAGATCCACTACGAACTTATCTGACAAAGGGCTCAACCAATCAGCTTCCGAAGTGAGTTGGCTTTGCCCTTGAAGCCGACATCTTGACCAGTTCTCAAGTGCTGGTTCTACACTACAGGAATGAAGTGAACGCCTTGACGAAAGACAGTTAGGTCGAAGGCAAGGTTCATCAAGACATCTTCCTGGCAACAATATAAACCATTCTATCTGTATAAACAACAACCCTCTCTTTCTTTCTCTTCTCCACAGAAACCGAACTAACGAACCAAGTTTCTTGAATAGTTTGTTTTGAATAGGACAAGTACCCTTACTTTAGTATCTTTCCCCACCACAGCCCATCTCTCTTCTCCCAACCTCTTCACGAACAGGTCTCTCTCGATTTCTTTGGATTGGATGTCTTGTCGGCCTAAGCGCGGAGTGATCTGTCTCTTTGAACTTTGAAAGAATCCTGTTCCCCGCTGCGCGCCCCTTGGCTAACCTGCCCTACCAACCCGCCTAGCATGAAACTTCCAAGGCCTAGGCTTTCTCATCAAAGAAAGTTCCGATTCATCCTTTCCATTCCAGACAGACGCTTGACTCCGATCAAGGTTTCTTCAACGTATAGTACTCGTTAGCTGAAACAAATGAGTTAGTTGACAAAGCCCGTCAAACTCACCTATTGGAAATAGCATAGCAAACATAACTCACTTTGGCCAAAGCATGAAAGAAAAGGAGTACTTCTACTAGCAAAACAGCTCTCGAAGGAGGTTCGGAAGCCTTCATTGAATGCCTTCTCACTTTCACTTCCATTCATTCGCAATAAGTACTTCCTTATCCAGATCAAAAGCCTCATAAGTTCTCCCAACATGCTTCGTTGATTCTGAAAAACAATGCGAAACTACCACATAAACTCATATATAGTGTAGTTTTTTCTTTGAGTACTTTCCCCACGAGCAAGCATTCCTGAAACTACTGAACTGATGGTAGGATTTCTTTTCTTTGCTTTTGTAGGGAAGGCACTTTGATCTCGCCTGTATTTCAAAGAACCTCTATCAACTGTCAGTGGCTATACGATCTCTTATTTAAGTAATTCCCTAATCCGCCGTGGATATGGTAATTTGAAAGAAGGATGCATTTCCCTTTTTCTTGATTGTCAAATATCATTTTCCCTACCAGATTCTCGTTATTCTTTCACACCAAATACCACCTCGTTGAACGTTGAAGGAAGCTTCGGCTTAACGCGTCCTTATGATTTCTTGGTGCCCGCACCCACACGGATATCTTGCAAAATGAACTACCTTTCAAGCTTTCTCTCGGCTCAGAAAGACAAGAGGGCCACTCACTCTAAATTAGAGTCTAGTCTTGTTTGGCAGGCAGTGAAAGAACAGAAGACTCGACTGGCTTATCAAATCATGAAAGAAAGACCAGTTTGGATTTCCCCAGCTTCAACTCATTTCTCTATGAAAGAGTCTGATGAGGGATATTAACGGTTGGAAATGCAAAGCTCAGAAGGTCTACAGATATTCCACCTACGAGACAGAGGACTTGGCGCTCTTGATGAGGAGAGGCATGAGCAAGGCTGGCAGATGAGAGTATTAAGAAGAGAAAAATGACAATGTTCACTTTCGTCAAACATGTCGACTGCTTACTAGCAATATCAATATTCAACCGTCAAGTAGTGAGCGAGATGCCGGAGCATAACACCAGTTGTTTGACGTTATCATCCATCCTTGGATACCTTGACAAGTGAGTCCCACTGGAATCTATAGCTGGAATCTCGAGTTTGAACAGATGTAGGTAATTTCTATCTCCCCGGGCACTCCACAATATGGCTTTTCTCCGTAAATCGGAGGACAAATTGAGTCAATCATAGGGAAATTCCACTTCTGACAAGTCTGTGAATGCATTTCTATCTGATTAGACATTTGACTCGAGTTGTATTTGCACCCCAAGGTCAAATCTATAGAAAAGAAAGGTTTGTCACATGATTGACATTCATTCTCTTTCTGCAGTGGAGCTGGGATTGACAGAGAAATAAAGAGACGTCAGACTATTTGTTTACGTTTTTTGGTGAGAAAAGTGGTTTTTGTTGGTTCTTGCATAAATAGATCCAATCTGTCTCTACTTGCAATTCGGAAAATCCAGTCTCTCCACATAAGGACTGAGTCGCAATGAGCCACTACGGCATCTGGCGAATACAAGGGAGCAAGTCACTACTAACGTTCCTCGCTGCGTAGACCAAGTTCCGTAAGTAGCGAACTTACCTCCTTCTTGATTCCGGAAAGGATACCCTATATAGCTAGGAAAAGGAGTTAGTTTCATTACTGACATATGTGCGCATATCCTTACTGGCATAGAGGGACTTCAGTTTAGTAAGACATCTTCGAAAGAAAAGAGTGGAGTCCCCGCTGCGCGCCCCTCGCTTATTGACATAAGATTCAGAAGAGGGATCTGCCAATGAACCATTGGGTTTGCGTGCAGTATGTTATTCACCAATCAACTCTAACAAGAGGAGGTAACTGCGGATGTCTATTTTTTTCTAATTTGTCGATTTAGGTCGTTAAAGGGAGAAAAGAAGCTCACTTTCACCGCTCGAACAGAAGAAGAAAGCCTTCTCCAAAAGCTAGCTATTGAAGAAGTTGCGCGAAGACTGAAATTGACAAAATTAACTCACACTAGAGCAGCCATATCAGGAAAGGAAAGACTTTTTCAGCGTCAACCAAACCCTAGATCAAAGCACCCATATATATCAGAAAACCATAATAACACATCCACACAAGAAAATAAGTCACTACATATCAGATCCCAAACATTCCAATCAGTCAAGAAATCAAGCTCGAGAATCAACAATATACAGTCGGTAAACAACAGAACAGATAGTCAACAGGATGCGGTACATCAAAGAACAAGTCCGGAGATATCGGCCTTACAAGATCAGAAGCTTTCATGAAGTCAACCAGGAAAAGAGCGAACAGAACTGATATAAACAACAACAGCTAAGATTGAGCTAACTAATCAAAAGAAGAGGCAGCTTAGGGAACCTCAACTATGCCTGAACCAAATCAACAAAAAATACTCATTTTGCTCATTTAGGAGGGGCGCGCAGCGGGGAGTGAAAGATAAGAGTTCTCAGATGTAGGTAAACAGCTCGCAGTGATAGGGATAGATAGTTCTCAGTGGTAGGTCAAGAGCTAGCAGTGAGAGTGGTGCTGTAGAAGTAGGTGCCAGATTCGGGTGGGGAGAGGGATTGGCAGAAGTTCGCCCTTACCCTAGTTATGGGTCAGTCAGTCAGTCTTTAATTAAGCAATTCAGTCAGCTCTGAATCTGAACTCAATGATTGCAAGTCCAAGTCCAAGATCAGCTGTTCAATTCAACTCTGCCTTGACTTTCAAGAAGGGCATGAAGCTGTGGGGCGCGCAGCGGGGGCAATACTTTCTTTTTGTTTTCCTGTAGTTTGGAAATGAAGTGGAATTATTGAGTTTTCCCTTTTTCTACAGATGCTGGCTCGCTTTCGCAGCAGTTCAAAAGCCTGCGCTCAGACTCCCTCTAAAGAAGTTACTAGACTAGAGCAGCCCAGAAGGCACGAGACATGGCAGGTCAAGCATTCATTAGCCCAGCACTCCAGCAATGGCACCGAAGCACCCAAAGAAGCCACCTACCACTACCAAAGAAAAGCACAAGAAGCACACCCTCGGGAAAACTACCTACCATCGCCCCTTCTCTCCCCAAGAGACGGTCTATGCCAACATTCTCGTCAACTTGAGAAAGAGATAGATAGAAAAGAAGAAGAGTTTCAGAACTGACTCAAAGGGCTTTGCAAAAAAGGAATGGCCAGCCTGTCACCGCAATGAATGGCAATGCGCCGGGCGGCCTTCGACCAATGAAAGTCAGAATACCAATTCTTCAATAAGTCAGTCAGACAGGATTACTCTCCTAAGCGCAGGTCTAGTTTGTCCTTTTTTTGATTTGATAGAGAAAAGGAAGGAAGTTGGGAATCCATCCAAGGAGCAGCTCCTCCAGCAATCAAGGTCTCTCCTTGGGCCTCGGTCTTGACACTTCTGTGAAAGAAAGTCACTCAGATGATCAGAATAGGTTAACTAAAGCCCTCTTTTCAAGCAATGCCAATGCCTATGAAAAGCAAAGTAAATCAACACTCATCCGTAGACAGTGACCCGAGCCTAGTGCCACTGTCAATGCCATGCCCTAGAATGCCATATTGGTACCCTATGTTGACTCATTCTCAGTCCTATGTTCCGTGTACTAATCCAATCCGGCAGCTGTACTAAGGCAATAGAAAAAAAAGAGAGCAAAAAGGCTATATAAGCCTATTTCAATCCATAAGACAAGCAAAGAAAGGAATTCACTGTCAATGACCGAGTCCCCTTCCCAAGCAATGCGTCTTTCTAGTACCAAGCAATGGTGCCAACCCCCTTTCCCTTACTCTGACCTGCTTGAACTAGCCGCCCTATACTCTACCCCTAACAGCTCCAAGCAAAGATCTAGTCTTTGAAGTGCTATATTCGGTAGAAGAATTCCAATATTATGGGAAGCTGACACCTACTTTCCTACTACTCTTTTCTATGTTACTGCATTTTCTCACTCATATCTAAAGGAGTTCCCCGCTGCGCGCCCCTCTACTCTTGCTTTATTCAATTTGTCTAAATAATAAGACAAGGCCTCTCCTACATTCTGGGAGACATTGGACAACTGCCTGGTGTCCTTGAATTGGATAGTGTGAAAGTAGTATTGTTTCAAAAACCTATCCCCCTCAATTCATCCCCAGAGTTGATGGACCTTGGTGGCATGCTACTTCAACATAACCTTGCTTTCCCCAAAAGAACTTTTTTCCAAACCATTTTCACTAACATTTCAAATGGAAATACACGTACCCATTCATCAAATCTAAAGGATCTTCATTGACATTACCAGAAAATGGATCAAGTTTGAAAGGTACAAAACCCGGTGGGAGAGATGCTGTCTCTAGAGACTGGATTAGAGGGGATGCTTTGGCAGATCCAATGGTCAAATCTACCACAGATCTTTGTTTCTCCATTTGCTCTATCCTTCGCTCCAATTTCTCTTCCTTCCAGTTTCTTGATTTCAGCGTGATTCCCATCTTTCTGGCGTTTGTGCTTGAAGTTGACATCGTCATCCGACATGTCGTCATCTGTCTCATCTTCATCATCACTTTCAACATCTGTTTCTGATTCAGTTTCATAAAAGACTTCTTCTTCTTTATCTGGGCTTACACCCTTCCCAGATTGTTTATTAGTAACTTCTTCCCCTGAAGCGCCTGGTTTCTTATCTACTTGATTTTTCGGGATCTAAGAAACAAACCTTTTTCTTGACTTTTTCAGAGCGTTTCAAAGGCTCTTTTCTTCCTCTAGCTTTCTACTTTCTCCAATCTTTTCTTTTCTTTCCTGGAAAGTTGTTGAGGAGAGTTCAAGCTAATAAGACGTCTTGACTTTTGCTCTGATCGATGTCATCCTTGTCTAACGCTTGGCACCGGGGTACCTAAAGACTTTCTTCTTCAATTCTGTTAGCACGCATTCAGTCTTCTTTCTCTAAGTTACGGAATAAGTGTCAGAATTCGCTGCTTCGAGAATAGCCCTCACTCCTCCTTCTTTTGGTAACTCTCGTAACTAAGCTGACTAGCCAGCCTACTGCATTGGAATTACGAAAGCTTGAACTTGCTAGTGATCTTGGGCAAGCTGAATCTTCTACTCTACTGTAAGCGAGCGAGTTCGAGTTGGACTTTGTTCGATGGTGAGCCAGTGGAAGTTTGAGTCCAAAGGGCAAGACATCTAGTGTAATTTATTGGGCTTCCTTCTATCGGGAGTTCTCTCCGCTGACTAGGCTTAAGCGCCATATTGCTCGAGTGGATTCCTCGTGTGTGGTGGGTGCGGTAGGTTCTCTCGATATCACCCGGCCGGCCACTTAGACTCTCAGGGTTCAGTTACTTTCCACTTTCGCGACTAACGCGATGTCCTCGCCGGATCTAATAGGAATCGATCGTCGGAACCAGTCTCGAATCAAATCAATGGTTCATTGGAGGGAAGCGATGATAGTCTCACGACTGATCTAGCATTTCTGAATATCAAAAGAAGTGATCGCCTTTGTAGTCTTAATGACGGAGCCTTCTTGAAGGACGCGGGCGTCATGGTTCAAGATCTCAGCTTTCTAGCGGATCTTACGAATGCGCTATCATGAAGGCGCTGCTCTCCTCTAATTAGTCGGAACTTGACCACCCGTCTATGATTTTCTAAGCGGCACTTGACTCCCAAAACAAAGCAAGTAGCCGTGGTCAGGTAGTACCGGAAATCGGATCAGCGTTCCTGGGCCCGAAAAGCCTGGGGCTAGTCAAGGCGACCCTTTCAAGGCGCTCTTTCTAGTCGTTCGTACGCCCCGTGCTCTGTACTATAAAGGGGACACGACTGAGCCCCGCTGCGCGCCCCTCGAACTCTTCCACCTCTTCATCCGTTGTCTTTTCTTTGGAGGGACGCGGCTTCTTCAGGAAAGCGGAAGACCCCTATAAGACTAACGGATATTCAGTCAGGCCGTCCATCGGAATGGATATTGAGATCTTCCTGGATCGGAACCTACCTCGAAATATCTGTCGATTTGATGTGAATAGCTCAGTTGTGCAACCGACCGGAGGAGGTGAAGACACGATCAACCTTCCCTCCCGGTTCTTGCGTTTCTTCCAGAGTTGAACCGACCCCAGCAGTATTGGTCGCTATACGGGGAGGAGACAAAATAGCCCTACCTCTAGAGCGCCCCGGGCAATGACGGAGCTGGGCAAATCGGACTTGTGGATAAGGACGTTGAGAGCTGGTCTTTCAAGCTGCGATGGCCCGACCCTCACAAAAGCAAGCTCACGGAGAATGCTGTCGGCGAACTCTGAAAGCATGCGGTGATAGCTCATTTGCCGTGGCCACTACAGAGCAGCGGTGATTCCACTTTTTTCAATGAGCGATTGGGGAGTAAAGGGGAAAGGTATAATGTTTCGAGGATTAGAAGGATCTCCTACGGCACGTTGATAGCGAGCTGCTGTTGCTTCTACGGCGAGAAAAAAGAAGGCTCCAATACAAGAAAGGAATTGAGAACCGTGTGGCTGATGGGTTGTCTAGGAGAAGAAGCGAGACCCCAATGGAAGAGGGGGCTGCTTCTCAATCCCTATTTGACCTCTTCAACCCTGAAAGTATAGGCTTTTGTGGCGGGATGCCCCAGTATATTGGTCTCCTGGTGTTTACCTCAAAAAGAAGAAAGCTTTAGTTTTGACCTGGTATAGTGAAGATTATTCTTTCTTCGCGCTCTTCCTCAGGGCTTGCTTCGGTTGGCGATGAAAAGGCTGGCCGAGTTACTTCGTTCCTTAGCTTTGAAGCGTATTTCATTTAAGAAGTTATTCAATAGCTCCGTCTGCTATCTCCTATCTGCTATCTGCTAAACCAGAATCTGAATAAGCAGTCAGCTATGAGTGAGCTATACGTTTTCCAGGGTTAGCTTCAAGGTCGGTTGGAGGTGAAGGTTCAAGAGGCGACCTTTGGGAGATCGACTGTAAAGGAGAGGAATGAAAGAATCTGGGTTTGGCCAAAGACAAGGGGCTTTCTTTATGGCGTACTAGAATACCATAATCTATATTGCTCGTATTGATCTAAAAGGACAGAAGGTTTGGTTCGACCATTACTTGATATTTTCTTTCAAGACCGGGAGGAAGAGATAGATCTAAATCGCAGGTAGATTGACCAACCTCTCAACAGAAAAGGCAGCTACTCTTTCCATTCCCCAACAAACGGGGGAACTCCTAAACGAAGCTAGAAGCTCAAGAAAAATGAGCTGACGTAGCCATAGCAAAGCTTAATGAAAAGGGGTACCTACATACATTTCTTCGATACGCTCTATGGTGAAAACAATCAAGCACTTAGCGAACTGGCTGGCAAGCCCACACAACACTAGGTATTTCTTTCTCTACGGAGAGAACCGCAATAGCATTGTCCATCCTTTTATTATCAACCTAGTCCACGCGAGGATTAGCAATGATTATGTCATCGCCTAATATCGGGTAGTCCTCAAAGACCTTGATGTATATACTTTCCTGGACGAGAGCCAAACTAACATATGATGTGTCAGAGTGAAGACGTGCCATGATGAGTAGTAGCCGAGAGTCATACCTCTATTTCAGGGATACACCTGACCTTGCAAAGAGCCTTTCGAGAAGTACTCCTCAAACCTACTTTGTACGTCATAAACATCCAAGAGTAAGCAAATTGTTCGACCAAAGAGCTAGAATCTGTGAAGAAAGTGCAGCGGGCAAGAGATCAGTGGCGGACTGAAGATCGAAGTCAAATAAATGCCTTCGGCCGCGGCCCAGCGTAGAAAGTTGGTCATAAGTACCATCCATTTGAATTTAGTAAAAGACCCGCATAATCCAGTTATGTAAGGGTGGCAGGAGTGTCTGGAAATATGTATTTTGATAGCAAAGACCCGTACTTTTCCACTCCCCTCAAGCCTCACTCTGACTCTTTTTTGATATCAAGAAGCAGTAGCTTGAAGTAGCTGCAATTAGATGATAGTGCTTGCTCTTCTTAATGCCAATACAGGTGTTCGCAAAGCCCCTGATATTAGGTAAAACGGAGCTTGTTCTAAGACTTTCACGCTATATATAGCATCTGTGGCTTCTTTCAGCATCTTCCATTTCTTGGGCATGATTCTATGGTGTATGTCGTCGTTGTGTTGCTGTTCTTGCGACGGAGCTTGCTTGGTCTTTGCAGAAAAGAAGACCAGTCATCCTTAGTTGTCACCACCCGTTGACTTTGTTGGATAGGACCCCCGACTCTCTTCTTGCCTAAACTCTCTTCTCAATAGCTGCATAGGCTTTTTCAATATCTGTAGCAGCACTTCTTGGTTTCGACTGTGTGAAGAATGGTCTGAACCTTTTGCCCCCGGGTAGTTCACAATCTGGACGAGCCCATAGAATTCTTCTTCACAAATCTCAGTGAAGTTGTCGGTAGGGAAGATCAACTTGGAACACATTTGGCACCTCTTCCTTAAGCCAAATCGAATTCATGACTTGTCTCGGTATATGAGCATGACTGAAATCCGATTTCTCACCTCCTTGCTTAGGCCAAATCCCATGAATGACTTTGGCAGAAAACATCCATTCTTGTCCTGCAGGGCGTGATTCCAGTCTACTGTCAGCTTTCCCTATCAAGCGTGGGGTACCGTGTTGTACCGTGGGGTACCGCTAAACCTGTCGAGCGTGGGAAATTGCGTAGAGACAGAAGATTTCCGAGATCAAATCAAGTGGGCGGGCGGATGCGGTAAGTACTAATCAAATTGCTCTATAGTGCGAAGCAGCCAAATGGTAGAATTGTCACCTTGGGGGAACAAAGCAGGATTTAGGGCAGTAGTAGGGGGAAAGAACATAGGAAAGAAGGATGCCTACTTCCAATTGCTCGGAAATTCTCAGCTATATGGGGGACTTGGATGGTGAGCAAAAAGAATTGATCAAGAAATTGGTCAACTTTCGCATGATCGATGGTAAAAGAACGAGAGTTCGTGCTATTGTTTATAAGACTTTTCATCGCCTAGCTCGAACTGAACTCGATGTAATCAAACTGATGGTTGACGCCGTAGAGAATATTCAGCCCATATGCGAAGTGGTCAAAGTAGGAGTCGCAGGTACTATTTATGATGTCCCTGGGATTGTAGCCAGGGATCGTCAACAAACCTTAGCTATTCGTTGGATCTTTGGAGCAGCTTTCAAACGACGTATAAGTTACGGGATCAGCTTAGAAAAATGTTTATATGCTGAGATACTGGATGCTTACAAAAAGAAGGGAATTGCACGTCAGAGAAGGGAGAATCTTCATGGACTGGCTTCCACCAATCGAAGTTTCGCGCATTTCAGATGGTGGTAAAGACCACATAAGGAGCTCTTCTTCATTCAGTCATATTCCAAAATCATCAATGTTTGACCCAGCGAGAAACGACTAATTCAGAGAGCAGCGATCCACTACCGACTCCCCTCGAGACTCACGTAGTCTCTCGGCTGTAGACGTATAACGTCTCGACCAAAGAAGAGAGGCTGAAGAAAGAAAATCGGACTTCCTCTCCCCGCTGCGCGCCCCTGCATTCATGGAGGAATCCACAAGAGGCCAAGCAAATACATGATGGTGAGATTGAGAGGAAGGGTGGACCACAGTGAGAGTGATAAATCAGGGGTGAATCCCATTTCCATTCTGACTGACTCGAGGGCCGGCGTCTCGAATTTCACCTTTCTTTTCCAGCAATGCTTTCTGAGGCCTTTCTGTCCGATCGATTTGGTTTTGTTGAGCACTTAGAAGGAAGCTTGATGAAGGTGTAGTCTTTCTTATCATACAAGAGGAAAAAGGAAGAGGACGAGGCCCCTCCCTAGCGATGGGGGAAAGAAGAGTGGGTACGCGGGCTTCTTTCACTTGAGTTTTGAAGAGAGCAGAGCGTTGTGACCTAGCGCAAATTAGATTCTCCTTTTTCTTTCCTTTTTTCTACCTCGGCCACAAAATGAATTAGGAGTTCTAATCCAGGAAAGTCCGATGGTAGAATATGGTACCATATATATCGAGGAGCCCCTCCCAAACCTATACCTCGTTGACAATAATACAATAGGGCATCCTCCTATCTGACTTATTGGTATTCTAATCTAAATTGAGAGTATTTTGTACGGAGAGTACTTGCCAAGCGAGACTCAAACTACGGATTCAGCCACCGATTCATTAAAGCGTAAAGCACCGATTCGGTATAAGCTGGTCGAGATAGACCGGGAAGACCAAGTAAGAAGCAAGAAACTTGAGATTTCAAACAAAAGAAGATTTCGAAGAACTCCTTGATTTCGCTCCCCCTTCTACTGATACGGAAAGTCCTTCAACTACAATTGAAAAAGCAGCTCATTCATCCACCCCATCCTCCTTTGCGGTTGTGTAATGCACACAATCTCCATTCCAGTTTGAGTTTGATTCTGACTAGATGAGAAAAAGAATCACCAGGATACCTACAAGGCCTAATCAGGATGGCTCGTACCCAAGTGAATGGGGCTAAAAACGAATAGTGAAGTATTTCCCACCACTGTCAGCTATCTATTTCCCGTAGACCAAAGGGAAAATACATCTCAAAATATCCACTTTCTAATGCCATCCACAAGCGTCACTCTCAAATATGCGCCCTTACTCACTTGCCTCTATTAGCGAATATTCAATCAAAGCCGTAGCCCGAAGGCAGATTGAAAACAAATAATACTACCCCGAACAGTCAGTTCTTTCATCAGCTGTGACCAGAAGAAAAAGGAGTAACGAAGCGAAGGAAATCAATGATTTAGCGGGGCGAACTAGGAGGAATGAAAGTCTCCTTCTGCAAAAGAAGACCCTGGCACACTGAATTCACCGGGCATATCAAAACTTCCTGTCGAGTTGGTTAGTCAAATCTCCTTCCCAGGGAGGCGTGCAAGTGGGAATGTTGGGTTCAGTCTAACTCTCACGGAGGAAGGAAGTGGCTATCTATGGTTATGATAGCTTTCTTCACCAATTTGATGATTAAGTCAGTGAACCCGAGTGCGGTATCGGTCATACAGTAGACCTCTGAGTATAACGTCTCGACCCAAGAAAGGTCCAATCTGCCAGGTAGGCTTATAGGCTACACGCATACCAGAATGGCTGAAAAGCTCCGTAGCGAACGGACCAAGTCACCGAATTTCCTAGCCCGCTAGCAAGCAAGAAAGGTAGGCTCCTTTCAGATACCTGACCTCGGCGTTGAAACACCTATTCGTACGACTAGAGGAGTAGACGACTCTCTATAGAAAGTATGAGCCGAAGAGCGTTCCCTCGATAGACTCGATGATACGAAGAGCGTTCCCTCGATAGACTCGATGATACGAAGAGCGTTCCCTCGACTTCTATCGATCTTCCATGACAGACCAAGATCACTCTTAACCAGAGATTCAGGCAGCATCACAGCGACAGAAAGAAAAAAAAGAATGAAATTGAAAAAATAGCTGAAACCTTCGCCCTAACAATGCAGACTCCCTGAGAGAATCAATGAAATGAGAGGTTCGGCTCCGTATTAATGGAAGCTTTGAAGTCAATGATCAGTCAACTGTGTTTGAAATGTAATACATATAAGGAAAGACAGGGACTGACCGGATTCCTCTTCTCCTGACTAAAAAACTAGGGCGGGTAATCGACCGAAAGAGAGAAACTGAAAGTACGTATGATAATGAAATTCCATCTTCCAAAAAAGAATGAAGTCAAGTGCGATGCAAGAAAGAAGTACCAAAAGCAGGTGACTCCTGGCGTCGAAAGCTAGTAAACAGCGTCAATACTAGCGAGAGTTCCTTTATCGACTTTTGAGGCTTGCTTCTTATCTTTCTGTTGATACACTAGCCCGGCGCACCGCCTAGTGAAACACGCGTTCTACCGACGAGAGAGAGATCTCGCTGATCTTTCCTTACTGCTTTTGATTTCGATAGAGAACTAAAGGTAGGAATCAAATAATGGCATGACTGAAATAATAGGCAAGCTTGGAAGCTTGGTCTCCCCTTCCATATACAAGCTTTCTTTCTACTAGCAGTGCTTCTGTTGTTGTAGTGAGCTCTCCTCTTGTAGTGAGCTCTTCTCTTGTTGTAGGGAGCAGTTGTTGTAGGTAGCTGTTCTGTTGTTGATAGGTAGGATCTCTGTCCGGTACCAGCCTAGCCTCTGTCTTGTGTACCAGTGCTGTCCCCGTCCCTTGTGCTAGGGGCGCGCAGCGGGGTTCCAGTACCGGGAAAGGATCTCTGTTGTTTGGTTTGTTAACAGCTGGTCCGCCAGTACAAGTGTCACTGATATTGCCTATGTGAGTCAGTCTTTTTCTGTCTGTCACTGTCGTTCCACTTGAGAAGAATAAGTCAAGAAAAGCAACTCCCTGCTGGTCGTTGAGTTCACTAGCTACAAAGAGCTCGTGAAAAAGATCATTCAAAGTCCCTGTGTCACTGTCGTTCCACTTGCCTTGTCTGTATTACCAAAGCAACTCCCATCGGGTCGTTGTGGCTATAGCTCCAATAAGAGGTGGTAAGTACACTGCCTCATCTATTATCCGGAGAGAATTCTGTAGTCTAAGTGGTCATGGAACTTTTATTATTAGCTGGGAAGAGGCCGGTAGTCTAAGTGGCTCTGGTCCTTGTATTAGTAGCTGTGAAGTATAAGTTGTCATGTTGATTGGATTAGTAGGGAGCTTTCAATAGGTCTGAAGTATAAGTCGTGATGTTGGTTGCCTTAGTAAGTAGCTGGCAAGAGGCGGGAAGTCTACCTGCTGATGTTGCTTGCATTAGTCAGTATGGGTCAAGAAGTCTCCCTGGTCATGTGCCTTCGTTGGATACAGAGCTCTTCTCCCTTCGTTGGATAAAAAGGTTTTCGGTATGGTTGTTTGTTGGATCAAGCTATAGGAATTCTGACTGACTGGGAGAAGCAATCAAGGACTACTTTCCCTTTTCACAACTCACTGTTATTTCCACTATATCGGAAGACGGAAATGCGCAGAACTCACATGGAAGGAACGATTTCTCACACCTAGATCAGAAGATCGTACTGCTGGCAAGCGAATAAAGACATATGGCGAGAACGAACCCAGCATATTATATAAAAGAAAGTGCGAATCGGAGATAGAAAGGTATATTTATAAACTTCTTCTTCTTCCTTGAGCACACGTACGGAGTGAACGACTGAACAGTCACTAATCTGATAGGAGGAAGAGAGCAAGGATGAAAGGATTTATTCCACCTCGGATAATTGGTTTTCAAAAGTGAGCCCAGTCTAATGATGAAAGATATTCATTGTCCGGAACTTGCTTTGATGATGAAGGAGGCTCAACCGGAACAACATCCTACGAAATTCTTATTAGCTTAGCCCTACTTCTTAACTGGGAAAAGCCGGATTACCTAGCTTGACGAGATAGGGAAGCGATCGTCCATCAATTGTTGAGTCAAATCTCGGGTTCAACTCATTGGTTTGGAATCCCATTCAAGAAAGTAGTGGCTTCCCCCCAAATAGAATTCTGATCAAGCCAGTTAGTTCTTCGTTAGGAGAAGAGGCTCTGATGAGAAAATCTCAGTGTTGAACTACTCTAGAGAGCTAACAAGCGGAAGCAGGCGTGCCATGCTATCAGTCAGAGGAGATTGATGTTGGCTCCATCTTTGATTTGACTGTCCACTCCTGCCCTGGGCTTCGCTATCAGACTTCGCTATCAGACATAGGAGTAGAAAAGATGACTTTCTTCATAGGGCGAGGGGCGCGCAGCGGGGGTCAAGCGAAGTTCCCATCGAAGTTCAATACGAATCTTTGGGTACTTATTATGAGATTGATGAGTACTATCTAATAATGGGAAGTATCAAAAAAGAAATCCGTTGTATATACATTCGAACCACTCTTGGTCATATTTCTTTTTATCAAGAAACAGAAAAAGCGATACAAGGGTTTAGTCGGACTCCGTATATTGGTACACTAGGCAAACTCTGAAATTAGATTAGTGGATGTCCCTTCTCGTGCGATGCGAGAAGGGGTCTGTCCCGTTTTATTAGTATCATAATTGAAGGATTTTGGTGTAAATGAAGATTGAAAGAAGTTCCGTTTTCTAATCACTGACTCAAGTCCATTGTTTAACCCTACTTAGAATAATATATAAGTAATTATGACAGAACAAGCCTTTTACAATCAAGTTCTAAATGGAACTGCTATGAAACGACTTATTAGCAGATTAATAGCTCATTTTTGAATGGGATATACATCCCATATCCTGGATCAAGTAAAGACTTTAGGTTTCCATCAAGCCACTGCTACATCTATTTCATTAGGAATTGATGATCTTTTCACAATATCTTCAAAACGATGGCTAGTTCAGGATGCTGAAGAACAGAATTCGATTTTAGAGAAACAACATAATTATGGGAATATACATGCAGTCGAAAAATTACGTCAATCTATTGAGATATGGCATGCTACAATTTAATATTTAAGACATGAAATGAATACTCATTTTCAGATGACTGACCCTTATAATCCAGTCTATCTAATGTCTTTCTCGGGTGCTAGGGGAAATGCATCTCAGATACACCAATTAGTAGGTATGAGAGGATTAATGTCAGATCCCCAGGGACAGATGATTGATTTACCCATTCAAAGCAACTTACGCGAGGGACTCTCTTTGACAGAATATCTAATTTCTTGCTATGGAGCTCGCAAAGGAGTTATAGATACTGCTATACGAACAGGAGATGCTGGATATCTTACACGCAGACTTGTTGAAGTAGTTCATTATCGTACGTAGAAAAGATTGTGGTACTTTCCAAGGTATTTCTGTGAGTCCTCAAAATGGGATGACAGAAACCATTTTTGTCCAAACACTAACTGGTCGTGTATTAGCAGATGATATCTATATCGGTCCACGATGCATTGCCACTCGAAATCAAGATATTGGGATTGGATTGATCAATCAAATTATCACTTTTCGAGTACAACCCATATATATTCGAAGTCCCTTTACTTGCAGGAGTACATCTTGGATCTGTCAATTATGTTATGGTCGAAGTCCTAGTCATGGTGATTTGGTCGAATTGGGAGAAGCTGTAGGTATTATTGCGGGTCAATCAATTGGAGAAGCGGGAACTCCACTCACATTAAGAACTTTTCATACTGGTGGAGTATTTACAGGTGGTACCGCCGAACATATAAGAGCTCCTTTTCAGGGAATAATCAAATTCAATGAGGATCTTGTTCATCCCACGCGTACCCGTTATGGCCATCCTGCCTTTCTATGTTCTATAGATTTTGATGTCACTATTGAGAGTCGAAATATTAGACATAATTGTACTATTTCTTAGTTTTCCCTTTCTTCCTTCAAATTATCTATCCCATGGGACTGACTTATACAGCACTAGGGATAGCTTAGCCGATTAGATTACTAGAACCTTATTGATTCACTAGCTTACTTGATAGCGGAATCGATCCCAGACCTAGACGCTTTGCACCTTTGGTGGTATCCTATTCTAAGTCAAGTCAAAGATCCCACGTACTGAAAGAAGGTTCGTTTTAGTCTTCTACTTGAACTAAAGGCTGAGTGACTTTTCACTCAGTTGACGGTGAGCCGAGAGTCGCTCCTAACTCTCTTAGATATCCCAACGCTATTACTTCAACCCTTTCACCTAATTGAGGCGCCACCTTCATGGATAAGATTGAGCTCTGAACTCTTATCTTATGTCAGGGAAGTCCCCATATTCAGAGATTGAGGTACGGGAAGTGAAGTAGATGTGAGTTCAGAACCACTAGCCCGCGCTAGGTATCTGTGAGACCTTGCGTACTTTCCAGCTATCCTGACCTCACTTTCCAGACTTGTTCGGATCTACTTCCTGTATGTGAAGCGAAGATGCTAGTAAGGAAGATTCGGGAACCGTCGAGACTCGTACTTTCCGACCAGATCCAAAGTATCTAAAGAGGAATCTAGAAACTCTAAGCGTAGTATAGTACCTGGTGGAAGAGCTCCGTCTGGCGCTAAGTTAAGGAGTGGAGGGGCGCGCAGCGGGGAAAGAAATCTCATATATCTCAGGTCTAGGTTTCCTTCGTTGTCTTTTGAGAAATCTAATCGAGGTCGATTTTGCAGTCAGTCTTTTTGGGTACACAGGCACCAGTCCACTTAGCTTCCTTGAGTGGGGGCACTTCATAATGCATACTGGAGCTAGTGACCTAAGGTAATCAACATCTTTTTAGCCGGGTTCTCAAAGAAGTAATGAATGCAGAGTATCCTTCAACATTACACATGGGAAAGAAATACCTACAAATCAAAATGTGATTGGAAGTCAGTGGGTTTCTAAAGAGAAATTGAAAGCGAGACTAGTAGCGAAAGGCTACAAGAAACTAGACGCAGAAAGGAAGAAACCTAAAGTTGTGAAGGTAGGAGATTAGCATTAGCTATGGCAAACTGCTATGGTTGGAAGCTGAATCAACTAGATTCCATGGAGACCGGAAAGAAGAGTTGCTGAGACCTTTCGAATTGTTCTACAGTTTATCAAAAAAAAAACCTGATCTGTGTAGGCCCGAAGCCAGCAAAAGAAAGCATGAGAGCTCGCTTGATCACACGCCCCGCTTCTTTCAAATGATTCATCTATACCAATCCTTTGAAAGCTTCCCCCCACTCGATTCAGCGTGGCTCTTATGCCAGTGTGAAAATCAAAGGTCCCTTCACTTCAGGTCTCTTTGAGCTTTAAGTTGAAAGAGGCTGGCTACAGGCGGTCGTCGTCTTTGGCGTCGGATGGAAATCATTAATCCTCAATATAACCTACACTGGTATAGGTACGTTTTTGTGGCCTTCTCGCTTGGTATAATAATACCCCTACCCTTGACTATCTGCAACGGTTTTCCAGATGGCTTCATATTATGGGCGCCGGAAAGGAAGTAACACACAGACCTGGTTGAGAGCTAGAGGCACAGGCAAGTCAGTAAACTAGGAGTTCTGGGGAAAAGCTCACCTAGGCATTTCACGTGATGGAATTCTGCATTTATGTCCCGGAATGTGAAGTATATAAGTTCAGTTCGCGGGTAGCCAAGTTCATTTTGGAAGTGGAAGTGGATTTTGTAAGGTAGTGGATTAAGTAACCAAGTCACGGGAATGGAATAAAGTATTGGAATTGGGAACCTAGCTTACAAAGGATGGAATTTATGCCAAGTAGGAGTGAGAACCAAAGACTTAGACTTCAACCCCACTTTCTCTATCTGGTAAGTTTTGAATTCCCTACTTTCAATAAAGAGCCTAATATACGAACGAAAAGATATTGATGTTTCCAATGTGGATTCTGATTCCAAAAGAGAAGAAAAGAAAATAATATCATAGCATAGATATATTCATATCATTTTGTTTCATTTACCTCCTGCTTCCCCCACTTCGTTCTCGAAATCAGTGTGACGAAGACTTTCAGGAATGTCCGGGCAGAGATTGGCCTTAACCTTCCACTTTGGGCTGGGCTCAGGCATGGAGCGGGGAAAATCCAGGTTTTGTTACATCAGAGACTAAGACTGTCAAGCTTTCGTGATAGGAGAAGGGAGCTTACTCAGCAGTCGCTCTTGGTGGTTTAGTAGGAGCATGGCTTAAGGTAGTCCCTGACTCTGACTCTCGGTCTTCTGTAAAGGTAACGAAGTCACTAACTAGAATGGCGGGGAAGGGCTAGGCTACTAGAAGGGATCGATCCTACACCCGGTTCAATTCGTTTTTGAGTGAACCGGAAAAGTGCTTACCGCTGCGCCCCTGAAGCCTGACCTCAGAAAAGACCTAGAGGAAGAAAAGGAAGCCTCATAGACGTGTCCTTGCCTCTGTTCAGTTGTTGTTCCGGTTGGTTGACGAATTCATCAAAGGAGACTAACAAACTACAAAGCAAGTGCATTCTGCTGGTCGGATTGACTAAACCAATGCAACAATCAAGAAGGCGATCGATAAGGCATGAGTTCCCAAACTTGAGTCAACTTCAGTGTTTAGCGCAGATGTGAGCTTCCCCCTCATCTTACTTCCCGCCACCAGGAGGGGCGCGCTAGCGGGGAAAGCAAGACCCGACGACACCGAGAGGGGCGCGCAGCGGGGACATTGATGAAGAATCCGATGTGTGATCAGCGGTTTGAGAGTTGAGCTATTGAGAGTACCTCACTACACTTGACATAGCATGGGCCAGGCTATAAGGCCCGGCTTGAAGCCTTCAATCAAGCCAGAAGAGACGGTGGGAAAGAATAAGAGGTTCGTAAGGCCGGCAAGACGAACCGATACGCTATGGTCCCCGCCAACACTTAGATATAGTTACTATTCAAAGCCGTCCGTAGTAGGCAATTGATCCGCCCCCGGGTACATAATCTAATAAGGTCTATTCTGAACTCAAATACTGAAAAAACCTTCCACCAGACACGTTCATGCGAGGGAAGAATATAGGAAGAGTTCTCACTCACTTGATTACCTCATAATGGATGCGCCAGGTGTGGATGGTGCTACGAATGAACCCCACGTTGGGAATCTCTCCTACTATATATATAGTAGTAGGGCTTGATCTATCAAAGTGGGATTTAGAGACGGTGCGTGGGCCCCCGCTGCGCGCCCCTTTTGTTCTTTTCATTTTGTGTTCTCCAAACGCACCACCTTTTGTTTGTTCGGTCGGTGTTTTTCAGAAGCCCGAGGCAGCAGTTCATCAAGAGGTTTGGTCGACGATAGAGATTTTGATGGAGCGAGAGACGACTAATGGAAAGACCTAATGAACTCGGACCTCACCCTCCTTGTGTCTCAGCCCTCCTCGTGTCACTTGCAGAATAAGTTCCCACCCCATGCAAATAGGGTTCCGCCCCAACCTCAGATGTGTTCCGCCTCGCACAAACTATGCTAGGCCTACCAATTCCAATCAAACCAATAGTTTCCCTCTGTCTTTCCCAGCGAGAGACTACCGACTCCCCTCGAGACTCACGTAGTCTCTCGGCTGTCTCGAGTACCAAGTTATAGTCTTGAGGGCGGGCTATATAAACATTTGGAGCGAAAGGTGCATCTCCTTCAATCCATAAAGACGTGCAATCCCAGAGAGATAGATAAGCCAAAAAGCCCTCTACGCGAGGTATAAAAGCGCCAGATGCACGACACATTTCATTGAGGGTAGAAAAAAGGGAGGGGCGCGCAGCGGGGTTCCCACAGCCTGTCGATGAATGTCCGATCTTCCCCTATTGCACTTCATCTCTCTTTATCCTATGCTATGCCTATCTTCGTGCGAGGTCTCACCTGTCTTTCAAAGGAATTGACTGAAAGGGGTGCAGAGTGGTGTGGAGTCCCGATCTGGGAGAAAAGGATAAGTAGCACCATGGAAAAGCATCAGTAGCAGTTTGAATAGAGAGAGAAAGATCTTTTCGTCAGCGTGATTTTGACCTCCATCCAATCCAGTGCATGCCCCGTCCTTTTGATTCGAGTCGAGAACAAAGGCGATTCGAGGTTGATCTTTCCCACGGCAGCAGACCCAGCTCCCCTATCTATTGCAGGGGGACAAGGGGCGCGCAGCGGGGATGATGGAGTGCTATCCATCCCATCCCTGATGTCAAGATCGCCCTTTCTTCAAAAGTGGAGTGGAGAGTGAAACCCGTCCAAATCTCTCTGCTCTGGCTCTCCCTCTCCCGAAAGGGCCATTGATCAATCTTGCTTGAATTAGGGTTTGTGCTCTCAACGTGCCGTAGTTTCTCGCTGGATCAACATTGACCTTTTCCCAGGAGAAAGAATCCATTCGATCTATATACGATATTACTTGACTTGACACGAAAGACCAAATCAGAGAAAAATGCGGGAGGAAACAAATGCAAAGGTAATCAGATGACAGGTCCAGCACGCGACAGACACTTATCTTATCCTCCATTAAGGTTTTCGCTATCAAATTGGACTCTTTTTTCCGAGGTCCACTGATTAGACTCCGGAAAGATGAAAAGACTGACATTGACTACAGACTCCACAATGGAAGACCACAGATATTTGGAAATACCTGAATCAACGTATCCTTCCTTACCTTTAGAAGTGGAATACGCCCCCTCCCCGGCACTAGAAAGATTTGTCAATCATGATGAGCCAGCCCGAGAATGAGCTCGTGGCCTATTGATCGACTTGTCTGAACGGAATCTCTATTTAGGGAAGAGTTTCTATGCATCAATGAATGACATTTTGATGTACTCGAGCACTAAACGCACAAAGGTTGAATGAATTGAACAGCTAATACACGGTGAACAGCTTGAGGAACTAATACTAGTCAAAGGTATAGCTTAATTGCCTTCTACTACCCTAAGCAAGTAGAAGAATGAATGACGTACGATACAGGCTACTTGAAGTCGGTTGTGAAAGATTGAAGCTTGCTTCGAAGGAAGAAAATAGGGAGCGTCATTCTATGCCCTATCAGCAATGAAAAGTGAATATCAGACCAAAATCTGAATCCCCGCTGCGCGCCCCTATTTATAAGCGCAATAGCCGTAGGGTCAATCCCCGGCCTTGGACTTTGAGATACCGTTGCCCTCTACTTCAATAGACAAATGACTCCCCAAAAAGAGATTGATCGATCATTAAGTCATACCATATAGGCTTTGCTTTGCGTTGTCAGTGGCACTGGCAAAGCTAGCTGAAGAACCTAGACATCAGACTGGGCCAACCATCAAAACGCCCTGTCAGTCAAAGGGGATCACTCGAGTAAGTAATTCAAAGGCCCTTCTTTGCTGGATGTTATGAAATATGATTAGTACAGCACATGTACCGCGTCACAAAATGGGCATAATTGCCTCAGAGCTTCAATCCATTTTCTAATATATGCACAAAAGATAGTATTGATCAATATTGAGAATGAAGCTGCTGAATTCATGCATTAAGCAGATTCCTAGGCTGTACAATGCCAGGCAACAGCAGCACGTTGAACTTGATCTTTCCTATAAAGCTGCTATTTCATTGATTTTGGATTCCTAACTAACACATTCTGATGATCTTCAGTGCTTTCTTGAATTGCTTTGCTTCTAATCATGCTCTTGGTTCAGCACTATCTTGCATGCTTGTGTAGCAGTCATTTTGAGTCTAGTTAATATGGCCCGGTTAATAACCATTTCAAAAAGGTTGAGGTAGTCCTTATTCTCTGAGAACAATCAAGGGCCTGCTTTGTGAATCAATATGATTCTTTTTCGCTAACAATATGAAACACATTCACTATTGAAGACTAGAAAGTCCCTTTTCAATCTTCCTGTTTTCAGCCGATTGCTCCTTTGCTTCCACTGACTGACGTCGTGAACATTACCAACCCGTCAATGAAATGAAGAGAAGGGCTTTCCTCTTCGATCCCATCCTATGAACGAACCCTGCGAGCTCACGAATCTAAAGTGATGGTCAGTAACTCGGAGGAGCACGGCTCGACCGGCCTGAACGGTGATACCACGGGCATGGTGTCAATTTTGGAAATGAAGTCGGAAAGAAGCGTAAGTGTGATCAAGCGAGTCGGGTAGAGCTTCGATTCATCAGTCCAAGAACATGGTATAGAGATGGAGCTTGAGAACATGAATTTGTGCGTGACATACTACCACCTATTGATAGATCAGGATTGGAAGCTTTTCGCCCCTCTGGCGCAATGACAAATGACTGGCGCTTATTATACGACTAGGTGATGAAGAAAGCATATATTTCAGATCACTAGAAGCGGCACGACCCATCGCTTCCTAGCTCCGCTCATCTTCAATCTGATCCTTTTTCCGAACACGTAGATTGCGCCCCGCCGGGGATTGTGATTTGGTTGATGATCGGCTTTTTCCCCTCGCTTGAGCACTTTGAATACGTGGAGGATTTGTTGATCCTAACGTAATGGGACGACTGCTTGAGAACAACGTCTCCTTGGGTAGCGGCTTTGTTGCTACCAGATTCAGAGAAAGATTGGAATGGCAAAATAGAGATTGGACCACGTATCTTGTGGTGTTGGCAGTTGAGAAAGCAAGCAAATAACTCTCTCATCCTAATCTAATATAGATAAGCAGCTTTCTTTATCAGCTAGTAAGTATAAGTAAAGGAACGGAACTTCCATCTCCAAATCTCGCTCCTGTAGCTTATGTAGCTCTAGTAGCGAAAGTAGCCGTAGTGGCTATACTAGAACTGATCCATACCCCATTCGTTACTGCCTGAATTCAAGGTTGACTTCAAAGTAGTGCTTCGTTCAAAGTCCACAAAATGGAATCGTGTGATAAGCCAATTCAAATAGGCAAGACTGAGGTATGGTAGTGGTCCCTTCCGGTCAGCTGAGAAGTGAGAAAACACGGCTATATGATCAAAGTCGAGTAGCTTCCCTAGTTCCAATGCCTTACCAATTTTTGGACTTGACCTAGCCCCATTATAGGACGACTGATGCCCGAGATATTGTACTAATCCAGTTTCTTTGACTCAAACTCCTAGTTTCCTTCTGATTATTGCTATTTTTCACTTTGCTCTTTTTCACTTCCCTAGTCTCCCTAGTTGCTACTCTGAATCTGCTTGCCCCACTACTTATAGATCTTCCTGAGCTCCCAAGCGCTATGTTGGTTGACCTAACAACGACTTACTACTCTTTCTTCCGGCGGCCCTTGCCTGCCCTACTTCACGTTTTATTGCAAATGAAGAAATTCACTCCTTTGAATCTAGTAGTTTCCAGTTAGTGAATTCAGTTTCGTAGTCCAATCAAATGCCAACGATTTGAAGTGAATTGTAACAAGTTAGACTGGTGGAGTTGTCTTTGAATCTATGACTTCTTCCTGGCCTACCGGATGAATAAGATTTCTTCTTCTTCCTGGCCTATGGCTTCTTGTACAATAGGGGAACTCACCTATTAATTAGATGTCTGTTGTGGCTTTTGATCTAGCTTCTCTGTTCATGTCTTTAAGCCTGCCTCATGTCTTGCCTTCCTACTCGATAAGAAACGAAACTAGATTCTGTCATTGAATGGGGATTTCTTTCTACTGTTCTTTCTTGTGCATAAGCTCAGTCATTGCTTGAAGAGAGAGTACTAGTTCTTTTTCTTGTTGCGGGCGGTCTAGGGAGACTATCTAACTCTACTGCGAGAAGAGAATCAGTCTTCTCTTTGCTTTGATCTCTTTGTTGTTCCTGGATATGAATAGGAGTAGTTCTTCGGGGAAGTGAGAGTAGGCATTGTCAGAAAAAGACTAGGGAAGGCCAGGGCATCAAATCAAAGTCTCTCCTGCCTTCCTTGCTCGAGACGTAGTTAGGGTTGAGGGACGGCGACTAGAGCCTTCTCACAACTGCCTCCGGTTCCTCTTTCACTTGGCCATGGGGGCTTCTGTTACTCTTATTCCCCCGGAACCAGCGCTTTGATGCAAGGCCATTCAGCCTACCTATCCACAGTGGATAATCAGTCCAATGCGACAGTCTTCATTAACACCGTAGTTATGGTCCGTTATGTTTCTCCCAGACAGAAGCTGACTTTTGACTTACTGGAGCTCGGTGATTAATCCATTTCCATCATTATTTGCAAATATGCACTGATGTCAAGGTTACGCATACTTCGACCTCCTCTAACCTACTTGAAAGATTGGGATTATACTTAGTGCTTCCCTACAGCACTCGTACTATCTGACTTGGGACTCCTCACGGTGCGATCCTGATTAGCACTTTTGTAGCGAATCGGTAGCGCTGTGGCAATCTGCTCACGCCAATCCCTTAGTCCTAGGTTAGTCCAAGGCTATTACCACAGTCAGTCTTCTTCCTATTGAATAGCTCGTATATTACTTATTCCACATTGAATAGCTGCTGGTATATGAGTTCTCCCCCATATATAGGTTAGCTGGAATAATAGTCACTGTATGAGTAGTCCACCCCTAGCTCCCCGTAGGAATCAGAATCAGAAGTCTAAGTTTATTTTGAATCAGTGTCAGAGTAATAAGAAGTACATGAAGAAGTTTCATTGTAATACCCCCGCCCTTAGCTTCCAACGCTTCCCTATTGATTGAATGAAATGAAAGTCAGACTAGCTCCCGTGAGTTAGCTCGCTTAGCGATTGTGACTCAGACTACCTAGCTTATTGATTGATAGATGTGAGTAATTCTGAATTGAGAATAGCTCTCTTATTGATTTGTTTTCAGTGATGATGGAATGAGACTAACAGCTATTCATTGAGAGTACCTCCCCCGGCTTGATTGACTCTCAGACTAGTTATTTCGAGCCCTTGTTGAGTAGCTCGCTCCCCCATTGAATAAGATAAGAAGACTATGAGTAGCTCCCATAAGAAAAGAGGATTGGAAATTCTAATTGTAGTTGGGATTTGGGAGGAGAATCGAATCGGAGTTCATGGCGTGGACTGGCAGCAGCCCCGCAGCTTCGTCTTTTATTACCTTCTTTCTGTCTGTGTTGAGTCCTTACCTTTCCAAGTCAGATATACGCCCCTGGGTCGGCTATGTGCAATTAGCTCCTTAACTGACTGATCGCCTTTCTCCGGTTCAAGTAATGGAATGGGAGTCGAGGGGCGCGCAGCGGGGAGTTTATTTATTTGCGCTTTGTTGACATCTTTTCTTTCTGAATCAAAGCCTTTCTTCCTACATCTGCAGACCTTTTGTTAGTTGCAAGGAAAGGCAGTCCAATCCCGTTCAAGAATATCGTATTCTTCTGATCGCTTGGAATGGATCTTTTGAGTGGGTGACCGGTCACGACTCTTTCCCCACGAGGTCCGGCATATCGTGAACCAACCGCTAACTCTAAGCTCTCTTCGGCCCGTCGCATAGTCCCGCTGTTTTGGCTCGCAATAAACTAGTGTCCTGATCGAGCAAGACTACGTCCTATCTATCTACCTCTCCAAAGACAATATCTTGAGTACCTATGATGGTGACTACATCTGCTAGCATGTGATGTTTGGACATAGAATCGAGTCCTTGTAAATGGGCAAAGCCAGGTGCTCTTATTTTACAACGGTAAGGACGATTGCTTCCATTACTGACAAGAAAGACACCAAATTCTCCTTTAGGTGCTTCAACTGCGGTATAGGTAGAAGAAGCTGGTACAGAAAAACCTTCTGTATAAAGTTCGAAATGGTGAATTGAGGTAGAGTAGACCGATGATCCGGTAGTCATTTGGAGGCTATGGAAAGAAAGAGCTTGCATCTGCTCCCCCTAAACTCTAACTGGCCCCATCCATCTCTCTCCAAACCTAACGTGATAGTTTCCCATCATAAGGCTTTCTATCTATAGATTGAGGCCCACCAAGGATCCCATTCGTTCAGAACTCAGTTGACTGCTTCTATAGATAAGGCGGAGCGTCCTTGGTTCAGCATTATAGCACAGTAGATTCGGCCCTACTAAAGCGCTTTGCTAACTCGAACTCGCTATGAGAAGCTTCGTGAACGCTCTAGTCGTCGTCGAACCCAGCGAGAAACGACTAATTCAGAGAGCAGCGATCCACTACCGACTCCCCTCGAGACTCACGTAGTCTCTCGGCTGTTTCGAGCCAAGAAGGCGAGAGACGTATAACGTTTAGAGTGAGTCTCAGTGTTCGGAACATCAGCACTGAGTCACAACGAGTCTTTCTGGAACATGAGGAGAGTGAGGAACTTCAGCTGCGCCCTCATCACGTGCCTACGTGACTCGGCTGTGTAGAAAAGGAAAGCCGAGCTCGTATAATGTGTAGAGCACTAGAGGGACTACTAACGTCCCGACCATAGAAAAAGACGGAAGCCCTAGCCCTTCGTTTTCTCAGTAGCGAAATTCTCTTTGCCCCTGGCGCATCTTTCAAGTAGTATTTGATTGAAACCGCTTGGTTTTCTTGCTCCCCTTTCCTCATCTGGGCTCGTCAAGCCAACAACGCTTTTTGGGAGGTGAAAGAGCTACATAGCCTTGAATTGAGAAAAGCATCGAAGATCTATATATACACGGGCTTATTCCGGACTGCGTTCCGGATTAGCCTACTTGAAA